AAAAGAGTAATTGAACAAACATTGAATAAGACAGTACCTGAGGGTTCACAAGCAGCCGAATATTTATTCCATAAGGGTTTATTTGATCCAATCGTACCACGCAATCTTTTAAAAGGCGTTCTAAGTGAGTTATTTCAGCTGCACGCCTTTTTTCCTGTAAAAAAAAAAGAAATAAAGTCGAGAATTAAAGTAAATTCTTTGCTTTGTCCAAAAGTTTTTTATTAGAATAATAAAAATGCGATTTTTAGATTAATATAGCTATATGTAGAAAGCTTCTTTTTTTTACTTCTACATTCTTTGCACTTTTTATATACTATATTCACTAGATATAAGAATTAATTAATTAGAATTCTAATTAATTAATTAATATAATAACATAATAACAACAAAAATATAACAAACAGGTACAATTATAGTAGATCGAGGTACCCATTCTATGACAACTATTAACTTTCCCTCTATTCTTGTGCCTTTAGTAGGCCTAGTATTTCCGGCAATTGCAATGTCTTCTTTATTTCTTCATGTTCAAAAAAACAAGATTGTTTAAGCCCTGTGGCCAAAATCTATGTTTTAAAAACTTAGGCTTGAATCCTAACACATATATCTATTTAGCAGAATCATATCATATACTACATGATTTTTTACGAGCATAACAGAAAGAGCCCTTATACATGTAGAAACATAGTATATAGGGGTAGAGTTTTTCTAACTAATTGGGTGAATTACTGGTAAACTAAAAAAAAAAAGATAAAAAAAGGTAAAGTTTCACATCAGATTATAATACTAGTTGATGAGAGTTACATCGAAAACACAAAAAAGTAAGGAAAGTGCACTTACTTTGGTGTCTTCTTTTAATTTTAATTAAATGGAATCAGATCTATTATGAATTGTCGATCAGAACGTATATGGATAGAACTTATAACAGGATCTCGAAAAATAAGTAATTTAGGCTGGGCCATTATCCTTTTTATAGGTTCATTAGGATTCGTATTGGTTGGAATTTCTAGTTATCTCGGTAGGAATTTTATATCCTTATCTCCCCCCCAGCAAATTCTTTTTTTTCCACAAGGGATCGTGATGTCTTTCTACGGAATCGCCGGCCTCTTTATTAGCTCCTATTTGTGGTGTACAATTTCGTTGAATGTAGGTAGTGGTTATGATTTTTTCGATAAAAAAGAAGGAATAGTATGTATTTTTCGTTGGGGATTTCCTGGAAAAAACCGTCGCATCTGTCTCCGATTTCTTATAAAAGATATTCAGTCTATTAGAATAGAATTTAAAGAGGGCATTTATACTCGTCGTGTCCTTTATCTGGAAATAAGAGGCCAGGGGGCCATTCCTTTGACCCGTACGGATGAAAATTTGACTCCACGAGAAATTGAACAAAAAGCTGCTGAATTGGCCTATTTCTTGCGTGTACCAATTGAAGTATTTTGAAATGATAAATACTTTCTTTCTTAACTCGGAGTAAAATAAAAAATCTACAATACTCTTTTTCAAACTAAAAAAAAAAGATACTAAATGCATGGATTAGCTACTTGTAATAGACTTCATGTTTGATAGAACTACTAGATCTAGATAGAGTCGACGAATGCGACGAGTTCATAAACAAATTAGAGATGAAAAATTTGGAAAAAAAGAAAAAATTTATTACTTTTCTATATCTTGTATCTATAGTCTTTTTACCTTGTTGGATCGCGTTATCATGTCAAAAAAGTCTGGAATCCTGGGTTACTAATTGGTGGAATACTAAGAAATTGGAAACTTTTTTGAATGATATTCAAGAAAAGAGTTTTCTAGAAAAATTCATGGAATTAGAAGAGCTGCGCTTGTTGGACGAAATGGTAAAGGAATACCCGGAAACGCATCTACAAAAACCTCGTATCGGAATCCACAACGAAACGATTCAATTTATCAAGATGTATAATGAGGATTGTATCCGTATGATTTTCCAATTCTCGACAAATATAATATGTTTCTTTATTCTAAGCAGTTTTTCTATTCTGGCGAATAAAGAACTTATTCTTATTAATTCTTGGGTTCAGGAATTCCTATATAACTTAAGTGACACAATAAAAGCTTTTTCTATTCTGTTATTAATGGATTTATGTATTGGATTTCATTCGCCCCACGGTTGGGAACTAATGATTGGCTCTATCTACAAAGATTTTGGATTTGCTCATAATGATCAAATTATATCGGGTCTTGTTTCCACTTTTCCAGTCATTCTTGATACAATTTTTAAATATTTGATTTTCCACTATTTAAATCGTGTATCCCCATCACTTGTAGTGATTTATCATTCACTGAATGACTGAAAAGAAAAAAGATAATAAGGATATAAATAAAATTCTAATTTTAAATTAGAATGTTTCTTTTTTTTTACATAAACATAAGCAAACCATTCAAAATCATACTTTATCTTTCCATTTTTAACCATCCAAGGCGGGCCGATCTTTCTATATTCCAGTAATATTCTTTCTTATTTCATTAAATTAAG